GGCTCTTTCGAGCTGCTCAACGGCCCCTTTACGTAATTCTTCCGAATTTCGAATAGTACTTAAAATCCTCTGTTTTCGATTATCTAATAAATCATTTAATGAAAGTAGATTATCTTACCATTAATTTCACAACTTCCATGATCTCTTCCCGAACCAAACATGAATCTTTCGATTCATTTGGCTCTCACGCTCAATTATTTATTTATGGTATGAGTATTCCCATAGCTTTTTTAATGTAATGAGCCTACCTTCTCTTTTCTGTTTGTAGTTAAACATATCAAAACTTATAAAATAAAAAACCAGAATATTAGGAAGACTCTTCCGACTAGACCAGATCAAAATCTAAAATTGTCAGCAAAGTTGTTTTTTTATTTGTACTTTTTTTTTTCATTTTTTTGAATGAAAAAAGGAAATATGATTATAAAAATTAAAATAATAATTATATTATATTTTTGTTTCTTCAAGTCCAAAAATTTCTCTTTTTTATACATAGGTCGTCGATTCAGCATTAGATAAAAAAAGGAAACAAAGTTCCTTTTTTTATCTCGTAAATAGTTTCAATTTATTTATTGATATGAGTGTTATATATCAAAATCAAATAAATTACCAATTTTTTTGAACTATTTGGTTACTAACGTAGTGGTAGAAAGAATACCATGTTTTGTCCGGACTTTAAACAATTTAGCTTTAACCATGTTAAAGGTCTCGCATTATTGGTTGATAGAGAATCAAAGTGGATTTACCAATAAATCACGAAATGCTATGGTTCTTGCATATAATTTCTTAATTTATTCAGAAGAAATTCGTCGAGATCGTGCACTTTTTTACTATTTCCCCTATCCCTTATAAATACCATAAGTGCAGATGGATGGATCCATCCTATTCTTGAAATAAACAACTCGCACACACTCCCTTTCCAAAATAAATCAATACACCAAGCACTACACTTAGATTTATTGGATTTGTTGCTAAAATATCGGTATTAAACCCGAAACTTCCGGCGTATGGCCAGTGGCCCAAGTAAACGAAAGAATCAATTACATTTTTCATATATTCTCCTCTCTTTTCTTTTGGATAGGACTAACAAAGAACAGAGTTCTTTTTGTATCACTCCGATCGCCCTTTTTTTTTGATCGATTTCTTTTTTTTTTTTATTTCCACTTTATTTATTTAATGAGAATAAAAGAAATCTAGTAATTTCATTTGTTTTGTTTAAATTTTTTTACATTTTAAAAAATTTTCTAATAAGATACTTTACTTAGACTTTAGACTTAGGTTTTAGATCTGATATCAATTGAAAAATATTTCATTTGTTGAAACACTTCCAAACAATGAAAATAAAAAAGTTTTCTATTGTACTAAGCTAAAGACAGAAAGGAAGAAAGCAAGTGAATGCGGTAATTCCTCATCTTCAAATCAACCCTTCCTAGGTATTGTCTCAATAAATAAGTAATTTTTTAGTAACGTGCTAATATAATTCTAAGAAGCAAAGGAAAATTCCAAGTTAAGAGTTAATAAGAAAAAAGTCTCTAAGGTATTTTTTTTTATATTTTGAGGATTAAACAAAAGGATTCGCAAATAAAAGTGCTAATGCCACAACCAGTCCGTAAATTGTTAAAGCTTCCATAAAAGCTAGACTAAGCAATAAAGTACCTCGTATTTTACCCTCTGCTTCCGGTTGTCTCGCAATACCTTCTACAGCTTGGCCTGCAGCAGTACCTTGACCAACTCCAGGTCCAATAGAAGCAAGCCCCACGGCCAATCCAGCAGCAATAACGGAAGCGGCAGAAATCAGTGGATTCATGGTAAGTTCCTCACACAAAACAAAAAAGAAGAAATGGTTAATGATACAATCAACCAATCAATTATGACTTTTTTAATTAAGATCCACAAGTTGAAATAATAATATTAATTACTAAATTAAAAAACGGAATCGTCAGAACTATCTCGTTTTTAGTTTTTAACTATCATAGAGTTTTTGTAAATCCATATGCATACAGTTGTAACTATTGTATTTCTTTGTTTCGAACCATTCTTTCATTTAATTCTTCGTTCTTTACTACACTACACTATTGTTAAGTTTATTTATTTTTTCATTCAAAAAAAAATTGCTAGAAGAGAAGGACTGATATTGAAATCTATCTAAATGCAGTGTGAGCTGCAATCAATATCAATCAAATTATCAAATTAATTTAATACCAAATTAATCCAATATAAATATAAATTAAAATATAAATTAATATAATAAAATATATATATTAATATGTAATAGTAATAAAAAAGTTAATATGTAATACATATTATGTAATAAAAAAGTACCAATAGATATTAATTATTAATATCTTAACTTAAATTAAAAATTTATTTATTAATTATTTATTTAATTTATTAATATTTATTTATAATTATAATAAATTATATTATTTGTAATTTGTATTGTATATTATACATATTATCAAATAATAATAAATAAAATAATAACAAAAATTTTGAATATTTTAATATAAAAATATAAGAATTAAGGAATTAAGAATATATATATAAAATATAAATAAATATATAAATAAGAAATATACAATGAATTGAATCTAATTTCAATTTGAATTAAACCGGATAATAAATATATATATATTTATTTTATGTTGTATATTGTTCATATATAACATAACAAATATGAATAATGAGGATCCAGATTATGATTCTAGGATTGGTTGTAATTAGGAAAAATATAAATTCTAGCCTTACAATACTATAATAAAATAAATAAAAATAAATAAATATAATAAACAACACTATAAAAAAAAATAAATATTATAATAAATATTATATAGTTATGTAATATAGCGATATTATGGATAGACTTATCTCATATAACTAAAGAATATTTAATGTGATTCTAATATCACATATCCATTCTTTTCTTCCATAATGTAAACCATCCTAATTTTTTTTTAATTGATTCTGGAATAGAATAATTCCTAGAAAAATAGACGGGGGTTTAAAGCCTATAGACATTATTACATATATTATACTCTAACTATAACCTTCCCCAGCCCTTCTTTTTTTTTAGAATTCTGTTGGAATATTGTCTATCTTTTCTCCTACAATTCTAGATGATGGAATCATACACTATTATCTTACCCATCCAATTGGATTATCATGAATCATGTGGGATAAGCTTGCTTAATAATAGAATTAAAAAAAAAAGACTATTTGAAAAGCTAGTTAATGATGACCTTCCATGGATTCACCTATATAAGCCGCGGCTAAGGTTGCAAAAATAAGAGCTTGAATACCACTTGTAAATAATCCAAGAAACATGACAGGTATAGGAACTACTGAAGGGACTAAAGAAACAAGAACAACAACTACTAATTCATCGGCTAATATATTTCCGAAAAGTCGAAAACTAAGAGATAAAGGTTTTGTGAAATCTTCTAGGATGTTAATTGGTAAAAGGATGGGGGTTGGTTGAATGTATTTCCCAAAATAACCCAATCCTTTTTTGCTAAGACCCGCATAAAAATATGCGACGGATGTGAGTAAAGCTAAAGCAACAGTAGTATTTATATCATTCGTGGGTGCAGCTAATTCTCCATGAGGTAACTGTATAATTTTCCAAGGTAAAAGAGCACCTGACCAGTTAGAAACAAAAATAAAGAGGAACATAGTTCCAATAAAGGGAACCCAAGGGCCATATTCTTCTCCAATCTGGGTTTTGCTTAAGTCTCGAATAAATTCAAGGATATATTCAAAGAAATTCTGACCGTTGGTCGGAATGGTTTGTGGATTCCGAACAGCTATAATGACTGAACCTAATAAGATAGCAATTACTACCCAAGAAGTGATAAGTACTTGGGCATGGATTTGTAAACCTCCTATTTGCCAATATAAATGTTGGCCTACCTCTACACCCGATATATCGTATAACCCTTTGAGTGTTTTAATGGAACATGGTATAACATTCATATTGTCCTCTAGCAGAAATTGAACTTCAAAAAAGAAATTATTTTGATTCAACCATCTCTATCTCTTTTTCAACTCACCAATATGAATCAAAAATCGTATTCATTAATTGTATATTTAAGATATCAAGAATTTACATAGGATACCAAGAAATCACGTAATATAATAACATATTATCAATATGCCCGCACTTACCTTTTTGCTTTTTTTTTTATTTAATTCAAGAATAGTAACCGAATCCAAAAAATCCCCCCTTTAATCATAATCAAGGATTTCTTATATAGCTAGATATAGCTAGAGCGGCCCTCACAAATTGCAGATACTAATTTGTTAAGAACCAATCGGATTGAAGCTATAGCATCATCGTTGGATGGAATCGAAATATCTGCGAGATCCGGGTCACAATTTGTATCGATTAAACAAATCGTCGGAATACCCAAAATTACACACTCTCGAAGAGCCGTATATTCTTCTTGCTGATCAACGATGATCACAATATCAGGCAACCTCGTCATATATTTGATACCGCCGAGATATGTTTGCAAGGTAAATAATTTTCTCTTTAATATTGCCGCATCTCTTTTGGGAAGACGGTTGAGTTTACCCATCTTTTGTTCTGCTCTTAAATCCCTGATCTTTTGAAGTCTCGTTTCCGTAGTAGACCAATTTGTTAACATACCACCAAGCCATTTTTTATTAACATAATGACACCGGGCTCTTATTGCAGCCGATGCTACTGAATCTGCTGCTTTATTTTTGGTACCAACAATTAAGAAGGTTCTTCCCCTACTTGCCGCATCAAAAACTAAATCAGAGGCTTCTGATAAAAAACGAGCAGTTCCAGTGAGATTTGTAATATGAATACCTTTACGCTTTGCAGAGATGTAAGGGGCCATTCTAGGATTCCATTTCTTAGTACCATGACCAAAATGAACTCCGGCCTCCATCATCTCTTCTAAATTAATGTTCCAAAATCTTCTTGTCATTTTTCCCACACTTCCTTTTTGTTTTTTTTTTTTTACTTTAATAAAGAGACGAGGTACTTTGAAATAAGTAATTGTTCCGATGGAACCTTCTGCCGGGAATTGACCTTTAATACACAGTACAAACCATTAATGTCTTTTAATTACTTATTTTTTTATCAATATTCGAACAAGAACAAGATAGTTAAGTTAAAAGAAAAGCCAGACCAGATAATTAAAAACAGATAATTAAAAGATAGTTAAAGATAGTTAAAGTAAAAGAATCCGCTCTTAGGAATCATGAAATCGCGTAAATGATTGTTCTAATGTCTCATGGAAATTGTTTGGTACATTAAGAACAAAATAATTCTCTATGGTGTAACAAAAGATCTTTTATTTCCAAGTCAAATAGATTCTTTCTTTTGATTTCCAAATAAAAGTTTTTGTCCTTACTTGAATGGTGCACTAATTTTTTGAATCCTGTACCAACAGGTATAATTCCACCTAGAACAACATTCTCTTTCAGGCCTTTCAACCAATCAATACGACCTCGTAGAGCAGCTTTTGCTAAAACTCGAGCGGTTTCTTGAAAACTTGCTTCGGATATGAAACTTTGAGTATTCAAAGATGTCCTTGTTATTCCCAATAGGATTGCGCGATAAGAGATCGCTTCGTCCAAAGCGCGCCCCACTCGTTCCGCTCGCAACAATCCAATTAATTCCCCAGGTGAAAAAACATTAGACATTCCATCTTCTGAAACCAACACCTTTGATGTTACTTGACGTACAATAATCTCTATATGTCTATTATGGATCTGTACCCCCTGAGATCGATAAACCCTTTGGATTTTATTAACCAAAGAGATACGACTTTGAGCTATGGTTAGCTCGGCTTGAATCAAGAATCCCCAGGGGATTCCAAAAATTTTTGGTATACCTTTGTTCCAACCTTCAACTCTCCTTTCAAGGTTCATTGATATTGAATCAATCGAACGTACTTCTAAGATTTGTTCCACTTTTGGAAGACCTTGTGTTATGTCACCAGATCTTGATTTTTCATATATAAATGTAACTAATGTATCTCCTTCGTAAAATATTTTACCATAATGGCCATGAATAGTTGCTCCTGGAGTGGCTAAATAGGGCTTAGCGGATCTTATAATTAAAGCGTCAACATCAACAATTATAATTTGCCCAGATTTTTTTATGTGCGGTTTGTATTTGAATAGACATATATTTTCACAAAAAAATTGTCCAAGACTAATTATTTTAGATGTCTCTTCCCAATAATCGTGATGGAGAAAATGCCAATTCAAATGGGATGGATTCAAAATGATGTTACTGCATGGATCGGGATTATAAATCCTCCTATTTTCATCTATTAAACAGTATTTAAGTACTTGAAGTACTTGGAAAGTCTGTTGAAAATTACCAAGTAGCAAATATTTCTTTAACAAAATCTGATTATAAGTTATTAAATGGTAAAATGAATATAAATTTACCATTTTAGGGACAATAGTCCCCAAAGGACACAACAAATCTTTAATTGGGATTATGGGATCCGATTCTTTTATCATGTTATATTTCGAACCATTGAATGGACCAACTCGAGAACAATTGGATGATGACAAAATTATCAAATATTGGCATTCCTTATTTCGATTCAACAATGTACCAATAGTACCTTGATGTTGTGTAAGTAATTGAATACTAACCTTGCAGTAAAAAGGATTTATATTTGTACGATCTAATCCATTATCGGAAATCAATCCTGAACTTGCCCTATCATATCTTTTTCCGATATACGAAATGCTGGACTTTACTAACTCAATTCTCATGAAATTTCGAATCAGATCATTTCCCTTTACCTCAATAAAGGAAGCACGAATCTCTTTCGGAGAACCATTTTGTTCTGGATCCCAATTCAATATTAAACAAGTGCGAACTAATTGAATACTTGTGTGAAAAATTCCTCGAATTGACTTGCCATTTCCATAAAGGATATAATTGACAACTCTAAGTTGGACATTATCCTTTTCCCGCAAGAGATCTTGAGGAAAAAGTGTTGCTAAATTTATGCCATCAGTTATTTCATATGTGACTACGGGTCGAACCGAAACAAAATACTTTTTCTTTGTGGGTGTGATCCGTTGGACATAGATCCAATTTTTCAATTTTTTTGATTCCTTAGAATTTTTTTTTTTTGTTTTCGGTGGTATAAAAATGCCGCTGTGCCTAGATATCTTATCTGCCTCTCCAGGAAAATAAATATCTCCGGAAAATATTTTTAGTTCAATATTTTTTTTTTTTCTCTCCAGGCGGACTAATCCGCCTACTCGACTTCTTGTATTTAAAGCGAGTTGTGTATCTACTCCAATGATACTATTGTTCTGGACCATTATCAATGAAGATCCAGGTAAAATATGCACTTCCTCGAGAATAAAAAAAAAACGATCTACTTTCATTTGGTATTTCGGAATAAATTCTTTTGATCCTCTATACTCAATCAAATCCTCTTTTTTGATAATTGAATTGACCTCTACGGTCCCATATTTAGTAATTCCCGAATTATTTCTTCTGTATCGTGGATCATCAAAAAAAGCAAGAATACTATTTCTACGTAAAATACCTTGTTTTGATATTTCAATTGAAATATCAAAACAGGGTATTAGTTCATTCTCTCGTTTTTGATCATATTGTAATGGGATGATGAATCTATTTCTTCGCTTTTTCGCCAAAAAATAAGAATTCCCTTGGATAATAGAAGGATATATAATATTCCAATGACCATTATATATGGTTTGATCAGGTCTTGTTGAATAGTAAAGAATTTTCTTGTCTTTTTTATCAGAAGTATCTAACAATTTATATCTTACTCGACCATTAGTCATTGATAGATCAGAGATATATCTTTCTTCGACAGAAAAAGCATGAGGATTCATTTGATCTTGATCCTTGTGGAGCGAAAAAGACACTATACTAGATCTGCACGAACCTCCTGCTAATATCCATAAATGACTTGTTTTTAATAATAGATGAACATTACCATATGTATATTCAGGTGCATGGTGTACATCAGTACTCCAGTGCATTTCTCCCTCTGATTCAGAATAAATATGTTTTCGTACCTTCTCTTTAAAATAAAAAGTGGACGTTCCAGCACGAATTTCAGCAATTACTTGTTCTGATTCTACATATTGATTATTTTGAACTAAAATCAAACTCTTTAGTGGAATATTTACATTATGTAGAATATCCCGACTCTCAATAGTTACATACAAGTCCATAGAACATAGAAAAGCGGGATGCCCATGACGGGTACGTATGGGATGAACTAAATTCTCATTCAATTTTATTTTTCCATTAGAAGGAGCTCGTACATACTCGGCAGTACCACCTGTGAATACTCCACCAGTATGAAAAGTTCTTAATGTTAGTTGAGTCCCTGGTTCCCCAATTGATTGACCTGCAATAATACCTACAGCTTCTCCCAATTCGACCAGGTCACCATGAGTAGGACTCCGACCATAACATAATTGGCAGATCCAAGATGTACTCCTGCAAGTAAAGGGGGTTCTAATATATATTGGTTGTGCTCGAAAGGTTATGAATCGATTTATAAGTCCAATCCCAATATCTTGATTTCGAGTGGCAAGACATCGCAAACCAATATATATATCGTCTGCTAATACACGACCAATTAGTGTTTGGACAAAAATTTTTTCTGTCATACCATTTTGAGGGCTCACGGAAATACCTCGGATAGTACCACAATCTGTTCTACGTATAATAATGTGTTGAACTACTTCAACAAGTCTACGTGTGAGGTATCCAGCATCTGATGTTCGTACAGCAGTATCTACAACTCCTTTGCGAGCTCCATAGCAGGAAATTATATATTCTGTCAAAGAAAGTCCTTCACGTAAATTGCTTTGAATGGGTAAATCAATCATTTGTCCTTGGGGATCCGACATTAATCCTCTCATACCCACTAATTGATGTATCTGAGATGCATTTCCTCTAGCTCCCGAAAAGGACATTATATGTACTGGATTAGAAGGATCAGTCATACGAAAATTAGGATTCATTTCTTGTCTCAAATATTCACTTGTAGCATACCATATCTCAATGGATTGACGTAATTTTTCTACCGCGTGTACATTCCCATAATGATGGTGTTTCTCTAAAATAAAACTTTGTTGTTCGGCGTCTTGGACTAACCATCCCTTCGAAGGGATTGTTAAAAGATCATCAATTCCTAATGAAATAGATGTAGCAGTGGCTTGCTGGAAACCCAAAGTTTTTATTTGATCCAAGATATGTGATGTATATGCCATTCCGAAATGATCGATTAACCTCCTAATAAGTCGTTTCATAGCAGTTCCATTTATCACTTTATTGTGAAAGACCGGATCAGCCCGTTCTGCCATAAGTACCTCTTCTCTTATATTTCTTCTGCTAAGTAGGATTCGACAATGGACCCAAGTCAATGATTCGAAAACTTCCTTTCCTCAATCTTGATTCACACAGAAATTCAGAAATTAGAATACCAGTGAAATTTGGGAGACCTGAATTACCCTAGGCACTAGGCACAAACATCGCCTAATCTAATTTCTTAGATTAGATAGCGTATGAGTAGGCTCGACAAAAACCCTGTATGGCTTCTTCTAATTCTCTATAAAAAGAAATATGACCAAGAGTAGTTCGAATGTATATAGAACGGATTTCTTTTGTTATACTTCCTACTATTAGATAGTGCCCATAAATCTCATGATAAGTACCTAAAGATTCATATTGAACTTCGATGGGAACTTCTCTTGAACCAATGACACGTTGATCTCGTCTCCATCGGAGCCACAAAGGACTATCTAAACTGATTCTTTTCTGTCGATAAGCTCCAAGTGCATCATAGGAACTAGAAAAATAGGGTTCTTTTTCCCTCGTATACTTATAGTTATTATTATGATTATCAACTATTTTTTTTTGGTAGTTTCCACTATTATATAGATTATACCTATTTGCACAAATACCTCGACGATTTCCGATTGTTAATAAATAGAGTCCAATAAGCAT